GAAATCAATAAGTTTCAACAATTCATTAATTTTAACTAAAAATCTTATATCTGCCCTTCCCGAGAAAGATAAAAATTTTTCATTCATTATTGTAAAGGTCGATGGGGAAAATAAGACTCCCCACCACCAAAATATGATTGAAAATATACTAAAAAAAAAATACAATATTTTTTATTTCTTTAGATTTCAGAAAATAGAAGAATTTTTCTTTTAGACATCTTATAAGAATAAGATTAAGAGTCTAGGACTGCCAATTTTTTTATATTAATAATTACTGATCCAATTTTTTGAGTCAAATCCATTCTGATTATTCCAATCTTTTAGGACTTAGTTGTTTGTCGTACAAAAAAACTTTTTGAATTCCCGGTAGAAAGAGATTTCCCTAATGACAAAGCTTTTAACGCTGCCCAATATCCTTTCCTTTTCCAAATATTTTTACGAATACGCTTTTTTGATATCGAAGTACGTTTTTTTGGAACTGCCATTTAAAAATGAAGAAGTTACTCATTGTTATAGTTGGATGTGAAAGACATCTATTGTTCAAAACCAATTATTTTTTCTTATTCATTATCTATTTTTATCTAAAAAAGATTCTCTTCATAAAAAAGAAATATAGATATATATGTGAAAATTTAATAAAAAATGACTCGAAATAACATAAAAATTTTTTGATTCCATACACTATTCGTAAAACCAAAAATTTTTGGTTTGGAACTCTTAATTCTCGTTGTTTATACCTCAAAGTAATATCTTTAGAATTTCTATGTGATAGAAATCAAACTTAAAAAAGAACCTAAAAGACCTTTATTTTCGTCATTCTATTCTATACGTTATTTACATGTAATAAAATACCTCAAAGGATTGTAAACTTTTGCCTAAAAAAGTGAGTCTTTTTTTAGTAAAACTTGAGAAAAATACACCTAAATTAAATTTTAAAATTCGAATGAGACTAGTAAGAAATCTGTTAAAGGATCCATTTTTTTATAAAAAAAGTTCATTTTAGATCTATAATCTTCTAAACTTTAATAATAAATTGTTTTGATTGAAATGGAAAACAATCAATCCCATAATGAATTAGTTAATGAGTTGAAATAAAGTAACTAAAATAAAGAGTTTTTATTTCATTAGACCGATGACCTTAGTTAATCATATAATTCATATGAACATCAAGTACTCTTTTTAGCTTAAATTTTTAAGCTTGTTTTATTATTTTTATTAATTATAAATTATTATGACGATAAATTATCGTAATAATATAAATTTTCCTATTTATTTAGATTCTTTTTATTTTATATGGCACTTGGTCATGGTCATATCATTTGACCAATTGTAACTTCTTGTTTTGAATATTTCAACGATTTTGAAAAGACTCAGAATAAATACTAATATAAAATTATTAAATTAAATAAGTTAGTGCATATCTTGATTTTTTAGTGACTTTTTCGAAAGAGGTAAGATCCGGTCAATCGGAAACAATTAATTAAGAATAAAAAACTTTTTTTATGGAACAGACATATCAATATGCGTGGATAATACCCTTTCTTCCACTTCCAGTTCCTATGTTAATAGGGTTGGGACTTCTTCTTTTTCCGACGGCAACAAAAAGTCTTCGTCGTATGTGGGCTTTTCAGAGCGTTTTATTGTTAAGTATAGTCATGATTTTTTCCATGAATCTGTCTATTCAGCAAATAAATAGCAGTTCTGTCTATCAATATGTATGGTCTTGGATTATCAATAATGATTTTTCTTTAGAATTCGGATACTTAATGGATCCACTTACTTCTATTATGTCAATATTAATTACTACTGTTGGAATTTTGGTTCTGATTTATAGTGATAATTATATGTCTCATGATCATGGATATCTGAGATTTTTTGCTTATATGAGTTTTTTCAGTACTTCCATGTTGGGATTAGTTACTAGTTCAAATTTGATACAAATTTATATTTTTTGGGAATTGGTTGGAATGTGTTCGTATCTATTAATAGGATTTTGGTTCACACGACCTGTTGCAGCAAAGGCTTGTCAAAAAGCGTTTGTAACTAATCGTGTTGGTGATTTTGGTTTATTATTAGGTATTTTGGGGTTTTATTGGGTAACAGGAAGTTTCGAATTTCGTGATTTATTCCAAATATTAAATAACTTGATTTCTACTAATGAGGTCAATTTGTTATTTGTTACTTTGTGCGCTGTTCTATTATTTGGCGGTGCTATTGCTAAATCTGCACAATTTCCCCTTCATGTATGGTTACCTGATGCAATGGAAGGGCCGACTCCTATTTCAGCTCTTATACATGCTGCTACGATGGTAGCAGCAGGAATTTTTCTTGTAGCTCGACTTATACCTCTTTTCATAGTCATACCCCACATAATGAATTTTATCTCTTTTATAGGGATAATAACAGTTTTTTTAGGAGCTACTTTAGCTCTTGCTCAAAAAGACATTAAGAGGGGTTTAGCCTATTCTACAATGTCTCAATTGGGTTATATGATGTTAGC